AGCAGAAAGACGGATATTCCTTGCTCATTATCAGACAATCACTTATTCACAAACCTCGTGTGGGGCTAATAGTTTTCATTCCCCATCTCCTCATGGAAAACCCTTTTCGCTCCGCTTAGCCCTATCCCCTTCTAGAGGTATTTTAGTGATAGGTTCTATAGGAACTGGACGATCCTGTTTGGTCAAATACCTAGCGACAAACTCCTATGTTCCTTTCATTACGGTATTTCCGAACAAGTTCCTGGATGACAAGCCTAAAGGTTATCTTATTGATGATATCGATATTGATGATAGTGACGATATCGATATTGATGATAGTGACGATATTGATGATAGTGATGATGACCTTGATATTGATACGGAGCTGCTAACTATGACGAATGTGCTAACTATGTATATGACGCCGAAAATAGACCGATTTGATATCACCCTTCAATTCGAATTAGCAAAAGCAATGTCTCCTTGCATAATATGGATTCCAAACATTCATGATCTGCATGTGAATGAGTCGAATTACTTATCCCTCGGTCTATTAGAGAACTATCTCTCCAGGGATTGTGAAAGATGTTCCACTGGAAAGATTCTTGTTATTGCTTCGACTCATATTCCCCAAAAAGTGGATCCCGCTCTAATAGCTCCGAATAAATTAAATACATGCATTAAGATACGAAGGCTTCTTCTTCCACAACAACGAAAGCACTTTTTCATTCTTTCATATACTAGGGGATTTCACTTGGAAAAGAAGATGTTCCATACTAACGGATTCGGGTCCATAACCATGGGTTCCAATGCGCGAGATCTTGTAGCACTTATCAATGAGGCCCTATCAATTAGTATTACACAGAAGAAATCCATTATAGAAACTAATACAATTAGATCAGCTCTTCATAGAAAAACTTGGGATTTTCGATCCCAGATAAGATCGGTTCAGGATCATGGGATCCTTTTCTATCAGATAGGAAGGGCTGTTACACAAAATGTACTTCTAAGTAATTGCCCCATAGATCCTATATCTATCTATATGAAGAAGAAATCATGTAAGGGAGGGGATTCTTATTTGTACAAATGGTACTTCGAACTTGGAACGAGCATGAAGAAATTCACGATACTTCTTTATCTTTTGAGTTGTTCTGCCGGATCGGTCGCTCAAGATCTTTGGTCTTCATCCAGACACGATGAAAAAAATTGGATCACTTCTTATGGATTCGTTGAGAATGATTCTGATCTAGTTCATGGCCTATTACTATTATTACTATTAGAAGTAGAAGGCGCTCTGGCGGGATCCTCACGGACAGAAAAATATTGCAGTCAGTTTGATAATAATCGAGTGACATTACTTCTTCGGTCCGAACCAAGTAATCAGTTAGATATGATGCAAAATGGATCTTGTTCTATCGTTGATCAGAGATTTCTATATGAAAAATACGAATCGGAGTTTGAAGAAGGGGAAGGGGCCCTTGATCCGCAACAGATAGAGGAGGATTTCTTCAATCACATAGTTTGGGCTCCTAGAATATGGCGCCCTTGTGGCAATCTATTTGATTGTATCGAAAGGCCCACGGAATTGGGATTTCCCTATTGGACTGGGTCATTTCGGGGCAAATGGATCATTTATCATAAAGAGGATGAGCTTCAAGAGAATGATTCGGAGTTCTTGCAGAGTGGAACCATGCAGTACCAGACACGAGATAGATCTTCCAAAGAACAAGGCTTTTTTCGAACAAGCCAATTCATTTGGGACCCTGCGGATCCATTCTTTTCCCTATTCAAAGATCAGCCCTCTGTCTCTGTGTTTTCACGTCGAGAATTCTTTGCAGATGAAGAGATGTCAAAGGGGCTTATTGCTTCCCAAACAAATCCTCCTACATCTATATATAAACGCTGGTTCATCAAGAATACGCAAGAAAAGCACTTCGAATTGTTGATTCATCGCCAGAGATGGTTTAGAACCAATAGTTCATTATCTAATGGATCTTTCCGTTCTAATACTCTATCCGAGAGTTATCAGTATTTATCAAATCTGTTCCTATCTAACGGAACGCTATTGGATCAAATGACAAAGACATTGTTGAGAAAGAGATGGCTTTTCCCGGATGAAATGAAACATTTGATTCATGTAACAGGAGAAAGATTCCCCATTCCTTAGCCGTAAAGATATGTGCCCATGAAAGGGGGATGAAGTGGAACAGAATTGGCCGGATGGTAGAGTCGTGAAAACACTTGTTTCTTCCATCTTTTTGGCCTTAGCTCCATGGAACAATATGCTACTGCTGAAACATGGAAGAATTGAAATCTTAGATCACTATGTGTGGATGATATGAACTGCCTAAACAAGAATTCTTGAACGGCGAAAGAGCCTATTACTCGCTACATCAAACAATTTCTACTAATGAAACCATGTAAATCCATCGGAAAATACGCATGTCCGCTGAAATGGTTGTTGCTATCTGCTCCAATAACGAATCATTGGTTTCATTGAATAACTAAAGAATAACTAAAG